ATTGCCTATTTTTTACCACATACACTATGTTGACATAGTGCCCCAAAAAGAAACCAAAAAGAAAATGAAGTCTTTTCTTGAAAAAGGTAATTTTTACTAATTTTTTGTTTTTGTAATGTAATAATAATAAGAAAAGCAAGATTCTGATTCCTTCATTACCAAAAATTTTTGGTATTTTTGGTCATATCCATTATTTGGTATTGTGGGGTCTTTAGAAAGTCCTTGTTTACTGGAAGGTCAGAACGAGGAAATAAGTTGATCAAAATTTATCACCGTGCGATTATTCAATATAATACAAGAACGAGAATTTCTATTTTCGAATGGAGGGTTCATAATGTAAAATTTATAGGATCTTATAAATTTTTAGAAAATTTGTTTCGTAAAAATCATGAATTTTTCGGAGCATTAAAGATTTTATCGAAAACTTACAGCAGCTTGCCAAACAAAGGCTAAGAGCAAAAATAGTACAGGTATGACAGGCATAACATCTACGATAGGATTGAAAAAGGCATAAGCCTCGGGCAATTTGCCGAAGAAAAAACTACTCGAAGAAAGGGTAGAATTAAGACAGATACAGATTAAACTAAAGATATTAAGCATAACAAACATTTCATTCTTGTAGATTAGAAAATTAGATTTTGATTGAGTTCTTTTTATGAGGGAAAAATTAAAAGGTAGGTCAAAAAACCTTCTTGTTCTTCGAGCGCTCTCAAATCAAAAATCTTCCCTTTCATTCTCAAATGAGAATACAAGGAATTTTAGTTTCATACAATATCTTAATTTAATTTTATGGAATGATCAATCATTTTTTTCTATATTTTCATGTGTTGAATCCTAGTAGTAATATATTTCATATATATTTGAATTGGGATTGACGAACGACTAATACCAATATTAGTCTTTATTAGTATCAAAGAGAAATTCGAAATCGAAATGGGGCGTGGCCAAGTGGTAAGGCAACGGGTTTTGGTCCCGTTATTCGGAGGTTCGAATCCTTCCGTCCCAGAGCGTTTACATGAGAAAGGAAAGATTCTTCTCTTTAACAAATTTCTCTTTAAGTTTGGAAATTTTTTTCTTTAATCTTGGATATAGTGTCACCTTTTGTTATGATTTTTCTATAAAAATCAAACTTTTTTCGTTTAGTTTTTCACAAATGCGATTGAGTGTACGGGTAGAAATAAAGATATTTCATTGAATTCTAAATTCAAAACAATTTTGGGGTATATCATTAAGAGACTACTATTTTAATAGTCATATTGAAGTAAGTTATTTAGGAAAACTCTTTTTTCCATGAAATCCGAATTCTCGTATTATGTAATTCATTATGGAATTCTGAATTGAAAGAGAAAAAGAGATCCTTTTCTATTTCATACTCATGAAAATGAAAACAAAAATTTTTTTTTTTATGAACCTGGGTACTCGAAGAAATTTGAAAAATCTATATTCTAAAATAAATATAAGAAACTTATGACTTTTTCGAGTTATTGGAATAGCTTATATTTTGTTAATAACTGATTTTATTCCGGAATTGGAAAATCCATAGGGCCGTTCTTTTTAGATTTAGAGTTTATTTGTTCGAGAAGAATTTTTCCATAATTTAACATAACATCCCGAATGATCTGTTGAAGATTTTAATTAGATTTAAGGAAATGGATTCACTTTTCTTTTTTCTTTTTTAGAAATTTCTTTCACCCCATAGGATAGAGGAAATAACTTAAATCCTTTATAATATAAGACTTTTTTCACAGATAATTATTTACCTTTCCCTAGATACATACATAAAAAAAAATTGTGTATCATTGAGCCAATGACTATTCATGATTCCATATTGAATCAATTGTATACCGTTTCAAAATAAAATTTAAAATGAGAGTGTTATGGTAAAACTTCGTTTAAAACGATGTGGTAGAGAAAGCAACGTGCGACTTGAAGGACATAATTCACTGTGGATTCTTACATCCGCCATTTTCTATAGGAATGAAGATGCTCTTGAATCGACATAGTTTGTTCCGCTCCTATTAAGAACCCAATTTGTATTGGGTTGGTAAATAGGAATAGTACATGATGGAGCTCGAGCAAAACGTATTGATTCATTTATCGGGGGGGCGAATCTAGGGTTAGTAACAATTAATAAATTAGACTACTTTGTTAAATATATCCTCAATATAGAAATTAAAATTTTAAATTGCAGGATTCAAATCCGAACAAATTTGAAATAAAATAAATAACATTTTTCATATTACATTACAAGGGAAAAAATCGTTCATATTATCTTTCCATAGAAGGAAATAACAAAAAACAAAAGGTATGTTGCTGCCGTTTTTAAAAACAGGATAAGGATCACCGAACGAAGTAATGTCTAAACCTAATGATTTTAAATAGTAAAGAGAAAGAATTCCGGAACAAGGAAACACTATTTTCAATTGTCTCAATATTTTATTTTTAGTATAATGATGGCGACTAAAAAAGATTCGAGACGAAACAAACAAAAGAGGTTAGAGACGACTCAAGAAAGATTTACCTTCGGCTTTTTCAGAATTACCCAACTTGAGTTATGAGTACGAATGATATTTCTTTTTTTTTTCTTTTTTTATGTGTAAGAACAGAAAAACTTATATTCATAAATTTTTTTATATATTTTACATTATATACAGAAATAGTAGAATCTTTTTCTCGAGTCGTGCCGTATGAGGAGAAAACCTCTTATACGTTTCTAGGGGGGGGTTATTTATCTATATCTATCCCAATGAGCGATCTATCAAATCGTTGCAATTGATGTTCGATCCCGACGAGAAGGAAGAGATCTTTGAAAGGTGGGTTTTTATGATCCAATCAAAAATAAAACTTATTTACACGTTCCTGCTATTCGTTATTTCCTTGAAAAAGGTGCTCAACCTACAGGAACTGTTCATGATATTTCAAGAAAAGCAGAATTTTGAAAAGAATTCATAAAATAAATAAAAAAATTAGAAAAAAGAAAGGTAACTAGTATAAATTTGTGTGGTAATTATTTACTCACAATTGCTCTTTTCTTGTTCTATATTATGTTTTATATTTACCATATTTATTGTTGTGCCAATCCAACACAATCCTTATTTTATTTCATTTTTTTTTTATTTCATTTTTTCTCAACAATTTATTCATATTGACAATGGTGTGTCGAACAAATATAATTCGATCGTAGATAAATAGATCTGTTTATTTCGATCCTTATTTATTTATGGGTTTTTCCTTTACTTCATTCAAATTATGGGTTTGCCAAATATACTATTTGTTATATAAGATATATTTTTTTAACGAAAATCAAAATTTTTTTCTATTTTATAAAAAAGGGGGGCGGTCTTTAAATGTAATAAATTTTTACATTTTTTTTTATCTGTCTTTAATTTAATCCAATCTACTTTGCTATTTTGTTTAATTGATCATCTAATCTTTCCTTTATATTTCTTTTGAATTCAAAATTCAATGTTTTTACGTAGTTGTATAGTTCAATTCCAGTTTTTCCACTTGTATATACATATTTATCTGGGTTGCTAACTCAATGGTAGAGTACTCGGCTTTTAAGTGCGATTATGGTTTTTTACACATTTGAATGAAGTAATCAATTCGTCCAGACTTTTGGTAGAGTCTATAAGACCACGACTGATCCTGAAAGGTAATGGATGGAAAAAACCGCGTAATAAAATAATAAGAAAAATGGAATTTTCATTTTTCTTATTATATTCTTTCTTATTTTTATTTTAAGAAATTAATAGTTAGAGTTTGGTCTAGTGAATAAATGGATAGAGCTCTATGGCTCTAATTCTGGTAAAAAAAAAAAGCAACGAGCTTTTATTCTTAATTTGAATAATTTCCCGATCTAATTAAACGTTAAAAATAACTTAGTGCCTGATGTGTGGAAGGGGTCTCCTGTAAATGGACCTTTGATTCTTTTTTTTAAGAATAAAAAAAATCCTACCTATTTTCTATTATGGATTGGAAACTAATGTGTAGAAGAAACAGTATACTGACAAAAAAAATTTCCAAAGTCAAAAGAGCAATCGGGTTGCAAAAATAAAAGATTTTTTATCCTCTGACAATTTATTTAATAGAACGCAGATAAACCTATTGGATAGTAGAAGGGGAGAGGAAAAAGATCTGTTGATTGGACTCTGTATTTCCGGGGTATATATTTTTTTCATACATGATACATACTCTGTTCTGACCGTATTGCACTATGTATAATTTGATAATGATAATACAAGAAATACCTATTGTTTCTGGTTCAAGTAGAAATTGAAGTCAATGGAAGAATTACAAGGATATTTAGAAAAAGGTAGATCTTGGCAACAATATTTCCTATATCCGTTACTCTTTCAGGAGTATATTTATGCACTTGCTCATGATCATGGTTTAAATGGTTTGATTTTTGATGAACCCGTAAAAGTCTTTGGTTATGATAATAAATCTAGTTTATCACTCGTAAAACGTTTAATTTTTCGAATCTATCAAAAGAATTCTTTGATTTCTTCGGTTAATTATTCTAACCAAAATTTATTTATTGGTCACACTCACAACATTTTTTTTTATTCTCATTTTTATTCTCAAATTATATCAGAAAGTTTTGCAATTATTGTGGAAATTCCATTTTCCTTGCGATTAGTATCTTATTTAGAAAAAAAAGAAATACCAAAATATCATAATTTACGATCAATTCATTCAATTTTTCCTTTTTTAGAGGACAAATTATTGCATTTAAATTATGTTTTAGATATACTAATACCTCATCCCATCCATATGGAAATCTTGGTTCAAATCCTTCAGTGCGGGATTCAAGATGTTCCCTTTTTACACTTATTGCAATTCTTTCTTCACGAATACCATAAGCTCTCCATGAAATCTATTTATGTTTTTTCGAAAGAAAATAAAAGATTCTTTTGGTTCCTATATAATTCTTATGTATTTGAGTGCGAAATTTTATTAGTGCTTATTCGTAAACAATCCTCTTATTTACGATTAAC